CCATTGATAGAACAAAAAAATGGAAACTCGTTCATTCTTTTTCTGGTGAATCAAAATGAGCAATTCGAGTTCTTAATTCTATAGGGTTGAATAAAAATTCAATTGACCATTTGATATAATTGCTATGCTTAGTGTGTGACTCGTTGGTTTTTTAGGGTTAGGATTAAAAAAGGACCAGCCCCACAGTATGAACTAATAACCAACTCATCGCTTCGTATTATCTGGATCTAAAGAACCAGTCAAGATATGATAAATCAGTCATATCTTTGTAGCAACTGAAATTTTTTTGCATAAACTTTAATTAGAAAATTAGAAGTTGTAAAACAAAATGAAAGAAGTAAAGGTGTGGATAAATGGAAGGATGAGAGAAAGAGAGAAAAAGAATATCAATGATATAGAATTCAAATATGTAAGGTCTACGAGTCATCTCATAAAAGACAGTGTAATAAAGCATCAATACTAATTGATTCATCCATAATTAAATATTAAATGAATCAAGAAAAAAATAAAGAGCTTGGAGCCAATAAAGACTAAGAAGATTGACTCAGGAACAAATTGGATTATGAGCTCCATTGTAGAATTCGGACCTAATCATTAAGTACGAAGCGATGGGAACGATGGAACCTGTGCATGCAAAAGATTTTATTGAAAAAATGAATCTTAATGATTCACTAGTCGGGATGGCGAAATGCACCGGAGATCAATTCATCTATTGGGAGAAGTCACGAACGAGCCCTACAAATGAAATAGAGATTGAAAGAGTAAATATTCGCCCGCGAAAACTTTTTTTTTTTTTTTAGTTGCTAAACTTGGATAAAGGACAAAACAAAATAAATATTTTTTAGAACGTTCTAAAAAAAAAACTATTTTTTACAAAAATGTTAATCATTTCAATTAAATGTTTTTAATCCTTTTATTCGTGAGGAGCTGGATGAGAAGAAACTCTCACGTCCGGTTCTGTAGTAGAGATGGAATTGTGAAACAACCATCAACTATAACCCCAAAAGAACTAGATTCCGTAAACAACATAGAGGAAGACTGAAGGGAATATCTTATCGAGGTAATCATATTTGTTTCGGTAAATATGCTCTTCAGGCACTTGAACCTGCTTGGATCACATCTAGACAAATCGAAGCAGGTCGACGAGCAATGACACGAAATGCACGCCGTGGTGGAAAAATCTGGGTCCGTATATTTCCAGACAAACCGGTTACAGTAAGACCCGCTGAAACACGTATGGGTTCGGGAAAGGGATCCCCTGAATATTGGGTAGCTGTTGTTAAACCAGGTCGAATACTATACGAAATGGGTGGAGTAACCGAAAATATAGCTAGAAGGGCTATTTCAATAGCAGCATCCAAAATGCCTATACGAACTCAATTCATTATTTCGGGATAAAAATGTAGAACCAACAGAAATGAATCTTGGGGATGAAAGTTTCTTTTTTTGGACAAAAAATATTCCTTTTTTTTTTTCTTCATCCTTTGCATTGGAAGAATAGACTAAAAAATTGATATGATTCAACCTCAGACCCATTTAAATGTAGCAGATAACAGCGGGGCTCGAGAATTGATGTGTATTCGAATCATAGGAGCTAGCAATCGTCGATATGCTCATATTGGTGACATTATTGTTGCTGTGATCAAAGAAGCAGTACCAAATATGCCCCTAGAAAAATCAGAAGTAGTCAGAGCTGTAATTGTTCGTACCTGTAAAGAATTTAAACGTGACAGCGGTATGATAATACGATATGATGACAATGCTGCAGTTGTGATTGATCAAGAAGGAAATCCAAAAGGAACTAGAATTTTTGGTGCGATCCCCCGGGAATTGAGACAATTCCATTTTACTAAAATAGTTTCATTAGCTCCCGAGCTATTATAAAATGAGATCACTGATATGTTTATAGTGGGTATTTGAAAGAAATAGATTAAGAACTAGATTAATTAGTAGATTGTGTCTCACGCATATACCTTTAATAATTCATATTCATAAAACAAATAAGTAAAAAAAAAAAAAAAAGAAAAACATGTTGATTATATCCAATTTTGGGGCACCCATAATTTTAGTTCACCATGGGTAGGGACACTATTGCTGAGATAATAACCTCTATACGAAATGCTGATATGGATAGAAAAAGAGTGGTTCGCATCGCATCTACTAATATTACCGAAAATATTGTTAAAATACTTTTCCGAGAAGGTTTTATTGAAAACGTTAGAAAACATCGAGAAAAAAACAAATCTTTTTTGGTTTTAAACCTGCGGCATAGAAGGAATAGGAAAAGACCCTATAGAAATTTTTTAAATTTAAAACGGATCAGTCGACCCGGTCTACGAATCTATTCGAACTCTCAACGAATTCCTAGAATTTTAGGTGGGATGGGGATTGTAATTCTTTCTACTTCTCGAGGTATAATGACAGACCGAGAGGCTCGACTCGAAGGAATCGGCGGAGAAATTTTGTGTTATATATGGTAATCCTTTTAATATCCAAATTGGATCCGAAACTTCTTCCTATTTCTAAAAAAAAGAAAAGGGACGAGTTGTCTAATATCGTTCCTCCTCCATTAGTTGATACTTCAAGGAGGCTTTACCTGGAATGAAAGAACAAAAATGGATTCATGAAGGTTTAATTACTGAATCGCTTCCCAATGGTATGTTCCGGATTCGGTTAGATAATGAAGATCTGATTCTGGGTTATGTTTCAGGAAAGATCCGGCGTAGTTTTATACGGATACTGCCAGGAGATAGAGTCAAAATTGAAGTAAGTCGTTATGATTCAACCAGAGGACGTATAATTTATCGACTCCGCAACAAGGATTGGAAGGATTAGGTGGTTTTTATTCAATATGATTCGAGATGAAAAATTTCAAGAAACTTATTTTCTTCCAAGAAGTAGATTCAGAATTAAGATAAGGAATGACAAATATGAAAATAAGAGCTTCTGTTCGTAAAATTTGTGAAAAATGTCGCCTAATCCGTAGGCGGGGGCGCATTATAGTAATTTGTTCCAACCCGAGACATAAACAAAGACAAGGATAATCAGACTCACTAAAGGACTCGATGTCCAAATAAGGAATCTGTTTTGACATGAAATGGATATATCCATATATCTCTGACTCATATTTATGAGATGATAAAATATGGCAAAAGCTATACCGAGAATTGGTTCACGTAGAAATGGACGTATTGGTTCACGTAAGAGTGCACGTAGAATACCAAAGGGGGTTATTCATGTTCAAGCAAGTTTCAATAATACCATTGTCACGGTTACAGATGTACGGGGTCGGGTGGTTTCTTGGTCCTCAGCGGGTACTTGTGGATTCAAGGGTACGAGAAGAGGGACACCCTTTGCCGCTCAAACTGCAGCAGCAAATGCTATTCGTACAGTAGTAGATCAAGGTATGCAACGAGCAGAAGTCATGATAAAAGGTCCCGGTCTCGGAAGAGACGCAGCATTACGAGCTATTCGTAGAAGTGGTATACTATTAACTTTCGTACGGGATGTAACCCCTATGCCACATAATGGTTGCAGACCCCCGAAAAAAAGACGTGTGTAGAAATGAACATTGAAAAAATTTCAAGAGAAACAAGAGAAATAAATGATTCAATCAAATAAAATAATATTACTATGGTTCGAGAGAAAGTAACAGTATCTACTCGGACACTACAGTGGAAGTGTGTTGAATCAAGAGAAGACAGTAAACGTCTTTATTATGGACGCTTTATTCTGTCTCCACTTATGAAAGGTCAAGCCGACACAATAGGCATTGCGATGCGAAGAGCTTTACTTGGAGAAATAGAAGGAACATGTATCACACGTGTAAAATCTGAGAACGTCCCACATGAATATTCTACCATAGCGGGTATTCAAGAATCGGTCCATGAAATTTTAATGAATTTAAAAGAAATTGTATTGAGAAGTAATCTATATGGAACTTGTGACGCGTCTATTTGTGTCAGAGGTCCAGGATATGTAACTGCTCAAGATATCATCTTACCACCTTATGTAGAAATCGTTGATAATACACAACATATAGCTAGCTTGACAGAACCAATTGATTTGTGTATTGGATTACAAATCGAGAGAAATCGCGGATATCTTATCAAAATGCCACATAACTTTCAAGATGGAAGTTATCCTATAGATGCTGTATTCATGCCTGTTCGAAATGCGAATCATAGTATTCATTCTTATGGGAATGGGAATGAAAAACAAGAGATACTCTTTCTCGAAATATGGACAAATGGGAGTTTCACTCCGAAAGAAGCACTTCATGAAGCCTGCCGGAATTTGATTGATTTATTTATTCCCTTTTTACATAAGAAAGAAGAAAACTTACCTTTAGAGGACAATCAACACATGGTTCCTTTATCCCCTCTTACCTTTCACGATAAATTGGATAAACTCAGAAAAAACAAAAAAAAAATAGCATTGAAATCGATTTTTATTGACCAATCAGAATTCTCTCCCAGGGTCTATAATTGCCTCAAAAGGTCCAATATATATACATTATTGGACCTTTTGAATAACAGTCAGGAAGATCTCATGAAAATTGAACATTTGCGCCTAGAAGATATAAAACAGATATTGGTCATTCTAGAAAAACATTTCGCAATTGATTTACCAAAAAAGAAGTTTTAAATCTATTGGATTTTTTTTCGTCTTTTTTTTTCATTAAGATGAAAATAGGTTTTGAATCTTTAGCACAATTCATATATTCCAAAGAAATTCAGAATTGAATAGATGTATCTAGGGAGAATTCGCTTTCAAGCGACTATTCCCTAGATACACACGTCGTGTTATTTCACAATTGAATCAAATTAAAAAAGACCTAAAGTTAGGGATTTATCAATAGGTAATGTTGCACCAATACCCAACCAAAGAGCGACTGCAGTACCAATCAAAAAGACGGTTGTCGCTACTGGACGACGAAATGGATTTTGGAATTTATTAACATTCTCTAAAAAGGGTACTGTTAATAATCCCGCAGGTAC